AATTAATCAACATTCGCGATGTATGCATTCCTGTATTAGATCCAAGAGTTCTTTAATGTAGAACCTAAAATAAAGATAATAAGAATGAATCATCTTAAAATCGATTTGAACTAAAATAAAAATCCAAATTTTCTTTTTTTGCGTGATCGTGTTGATATCCTTTTGCTTATCATTAAAAAAAGGAAACGCTCAAATTAGAAATGCTTTTCCTGTTTTCTTCTTCGATAATGAGAGTTTTTGTTAACAAAGTTACATGAAACAGTTCTTATTTCTTTTTATTAATTTACTACAAGAGTTGCTCAAAAAATCTGTTGATTAGAAATCACGGAATTTGTAGATGTAACAGACAATGAGTCGATTTCTTTTTCTACCTCTCTTCCTTTTTTTTTTCTTAGTTATATCTATATTTATAATGTACTAAATAATGTACTAAATGTAATGATTGAGGAATAAATTGAACTTATTCTTTCAATTCAATTGGTATTTTTTCTTATTTTCGTCCCTATCTTTCACAAAAAATGTAAACTTAGGTAAGTGCTTTATAAATATATGTATAAAAAAACATATTTGATTTAGCTCCTTCATGCCTACTCTAACTAGTTATTTCGGTTTTCTACTAGCAGCTTTAACCATAACCTCAGCTCTATTTATTGGTCTGAGCAAGATACGGCTTATTTGAAATAAATTGAATCAACAATTCAGAATCATAAAAAAATCTTTCTGTAGGATTTCATGTATTTTTTAAGTTCTTTATAGCTCTTTATTTTAATTTTATCGATTTTTCGCGAAATTTTGCAAATTTCGGTTATTGAGATTCATGGACAATTAGGATTAAAATTTAGGGATAGATATTACCTCCCCCCTTTCCTTTCAAAAAAATTGAAATGATTGAAGTACTTCTATTTGGAATCGTCTTAGGTTTGATTCCTATTACTTTGGCTGGATTATTCGTAACTGCATATTTACAATATAGGCGTGGTGATCAGTTGGACCTTTGATTAGTTAACAATTTTTGTTGATTGACCTCCTTTCTTTAATTTAAGCCACAGGAGGTCAATTTTCGATTTTTCTTCCATTATTTAAGTCTAATTAGAATTAATAAGAATGGAATCACGCTCTGTAGGATTTGAACCTACGACATCGGGTTTTGGAGACCCACGTTCTACCGAACTGAACTAAGAGCGCTTTCTTATCACAGACAGTAAAGAACAAAAAAGAAAAGGAATCCTTTTATAACCCAATACTACATCCTGCATGCGTATCACAGATATAGAAGAATATATAGTTCGAATTGTATATGTGTTATATGTATATATAGTATTATACACTACTATAATATGATATATATATTAATAGTCTTATATATCATACTATTCTATAGTAGTAGAATAGTATTCTAAAAATGACAGATTATATATGTCCAATTTGAATCGATTTCATCGATCTCAATGAATTCCTCTTTACTTCTCAGAGGAAAAGTAATAGGTAGGGATGACAGGATTTGAACCCGTGACATTTTGTACCCAAAACAAACGCGCTACCAAGCTGCGCTACATCCCTTTTAATAAATAGGTTTACAGTGTTATTGTAAAGAATCCTTTTCTTTTTTTCCACATCATTATTTCTCCTATTTAGATACACAATAGATCTTGCCATTTTTTCTTTTTTTTTCATATATGATATAATATAAAAGTCGTTGGATACATATACGCTGTAAAGTAAAAAAGGCTTTTAGGGCAGCAGGAAAGATGCATTACTTTTTTAACTTAAAATAAAGGTATAAAATCTTATCTACTGGATTGTTGTACATTTTGATTTGCTTTAGGAATTTCATAAGTGGTTTTTCTTTTTAAATACATATGCATCTGATCATCTATTATATATGTATTATTCTTATCTGTTACAATATATAAATAAAGAAAAAAAGAAGGAGGATTTTCAATGCGAGATCTAAAAACATATCTCTCCGTGGCACCGGTACTAAGTACTTTATGGTTCGGATCTTTAGCAGGTCTATTGATAGAAATCAATCGTTTTTTCCCGGATGCGTTAACATTCCCCTTTTTTTCATTCTAGTTATTGACACGGTAAGGGGGTAACGAAGATTAGAGATAGGATCCACTATCTGTGACTAATCCCCCGCCCTTTCTCCCTTTAACCTTATATTCGAAAAGGGAGAAAGAAAAAAGGATTCAACCTCAGCACAGCAAAGCTTGGGCGCAAGCTCGAATTGAAAATTCAATTAAAAAAAAAGAGTGAGAACGGAAATTAAAATGTGGGGCTAGGGCAAAAGTCTCATACACGAGACTTAAATGAAATACTGTGCTGGGATTAGAAATATAATTAGAGGAAAAATTTCGAAAAAATAGAGTTAAAAATCATTAGATTACGTATTCTTTATTATACTGAATTCTATTTCATATTCAAATTCTTTTTTATATATATATTTACGATTCCTCTATTTACTGCAACGAAATTTTTTGAAGTGTATTTCTAGTTAGCAATTTTTTTCTTTCCGCTTTGGGTCGAAAATAAAAGAGTTGCTTGAATAAAAAAGTCACACACAAAAAGGGGGTTCATGGCCAAGGGTAAAGATGTCCGAGTAAGCGTGATTTTGGAATGTACTAGTTGTGTTCGAAAGAATGTTAATAAGGAATCAAGGGGTATTTCCCGATATATTACTCAAAAGAATCGACGTAACACGCCCAGTCGATTGGAATTGAGAAAATTCTGTCCCTATTGTTACAAGCATACAATTCATGGAGAGATCAAGAAATAGATCGAACCGAGAAGGACATATATTATACATATATTTCATTATATGATATGCATAAAAAATTGATAAGAAAATGTAATAAAAAACATACATATTATTCTATGCAATAGATAAGAATTCTAATATATGGAATTCTATTAGAATTTTTTTTCATAAAAAAAGAAATAATATTAGAAAATATAGAATAGAAAAAAAGGATTCCGGACTAGAAGCTATATAGAATATAAATGGATAATAATATAAGCGATAAGCGCATATAAATAAACAAAAATAGAAATATCAAATATATAAATAAAGTAAAGATAACATATATAAAAATAGAAAATAAACAAATTCAAATTAAAGAAAAGAAGAAAAAAACCAAATCCTATTTCGAATTCATTTTTTTTAGATCCGACCGAAATAGGATTTTCGGTAGAATATTTTTTATATTATAAGGAATAAATAAACTAAACAAACCATGGATAAATCCAAGCGATCTTTCCTTAAACCTAAGCGGCCTTTTCGTAGGCGCTTGCCCCCGCTCCAATCGGGGGACCGAATTGATTATAGAAACATGAGTTTAATTAGTCGATTTATTAGTGAACAGGGAAAAATTTTATCTAGGCGCGTGAATAGATTGACTCTGAAACAACAACGATTAATTACTATTGCTATAAAACAAGCTCGTATTCTATCTTTGTTACCCTTTCTTAATAACGAGAAACAATTTGAAAGAGCCAAGTCGGCTGTTAGAACTACGGGTTTTCGAGGTTTTCGAACAAAAAAACAATAGGTTTACTTTTTTTATTTTATCGGACTAATTTCTATTCTATCTTCCCTTCCCGGAGTTCCTTCTCCGGGGAACTTTGTTTAAAAAATTTCGGGTGCTTCTTTCCAATCTTCTTTTTTTATGATCTCATTGGAAATACTATAAAGACAATTCCTATTTAATATAGCTATTTGTGCAAGTATTTTACGATTAAGAATCAACTGCCTCTTGTACAGGTCATGTATAAAATGACTATAACTATAGTATATGTCCTTTTCTGTTTCGCGAATTGCTGCGTTTATCCGAGTAATCCACAACCGACGAAAATCTCTCTTTTTCTTATCTCTATCTCGATGAGCCGAAAACAAAGCTCTTATTTTCTGTTGAGTAATAATACGAATAGGTTTTGAATGAGCCCCTCGAAAGCTTGATACAAATAAACGCATTTTTTTTCTCCGTCTCCGAGCTATATATCCTCGTCTAACTCTGGTCATTGAATAAATGAAACTTTGCTAAATAACTAATTGATTTTCTTTCTCTTTGAGTTATTTCTTCTTTCCTCACTGGTAATAACAAAACGGATTTTTCCAATGTATAAAAAGAATTCCAATGGCTTTTGCTACTATAACCTTCCCGACCACGATTTTTTCTTTTTTTCGAGGCATTTCGCCTCAACTCCAAATGAAATAAGAAATTGGATTGATACTACAAAAAGAAAAGCGTAGTAAATCTAGATGAATAAAGAAATAGTGGGTTCCTTCGTTTCTATGGTTACTTCTTAAACGGTGAGGTCCTCTCTATACACCGGAGCCCTTTACTTCGTTTAGTCAACGTTATTGGTAACTTGTACAATTCAAAATCTTTGGCTCTACCCATGAATTATCCAGTAATAGGTCTTTCACAACGAGATCCGCCTATACAGTAACGGTATTTAGTTTTGAAGGTTAGCTGGATAGCTGACCCTGTTAGTCCGTTTTGCAAAAATGGGCGCATAATCTTTTTTCTTTAAAAATAGTACTTTCCCGCTTAATGTATAGCATTTGCTACCAATGGGAACTTGCTTCTCATTTTAAATCGAGCTAATTAGGGTTACACCAAGGGAAACCATAAATTTCAAACGCAATAGATGGATATGGTAGATCTTTTTTTTTCGATAGTGACCAGAGTTCTTCCATTTTATCCTAGGTAATGATCATTGATACTGGAAATTTTTTTCTGTTGTTAGCCCAGCTCATAATTTGAACGAGTCGCACATACACCCTAGTACATGTTCCTCGGCGCTGAGGACATCCCCGAAGAGCGGGGGATTTCGTGACGTTTCTGATTGGCTGTCTTGTGTTTCTAATAAGCTGTTTAATAGTTGGCATGCTGAATCATTTACATAAGGGACTGGTTTAGATCAATCCTAACCTGATGAGTATGAATTATTTCTAGTTATATAGAATATTACCCAGTAAAGTCAAAAGATAAAATATCAATTTGCGAATTTGACTACTTCGGCTCTTTCCATTGGTCCTTCTTTACTATTTCTACTCCTTCATGCGCTATAAGATCAATAATTCCGTGAGCTTGGGCTTCTCTTGCTGACATAAAAACATCCCTTTCCAGGTCTTCGGTTAGAACCCACAAAGGTTGGCCTGTTCTTTGTGCATAAACCTTTGTGAGTGTTTCTCGCAAAGTCAATAGTTCTTCCGCTTCCATCATACATTCGCCCGTTGATCCCTCATGAAAAGAACTAGCAGGTTGATGCATCATTACCCTGATGATATAACAAAAAGAATGTTCCTCCATCTCGCCTGATGAGGCGAAGACAAAAGATAGGGAATAACAATAAACTTGAACAACCGTACGTGCATCTTTTGCGCATTGCATACGGCTCGACAATGGAATTTACTTTTCTCTTCCATCGAATAAAAATAGAATCGATCAGATCCAGATCAGTAAATCATCCAATTACCACCCTTCTTTTCGTGAGTTCAAAATACTATGATGGCTCCGTTGCTTTATATATTCATTTCGTTCATTTCGTCTGTAATTCAGCAATCCCAAAGTTTCTTTTTGATCCGAAATAAGAAATTTTTTTTATTTTCGTACTCTCATAAATATTGTTAGGTTAGGATTAAGAGTCTTTTGGTATAAAAATAAAAAAGTTTGTGACGCTGAAACGGACTCCGGATAAATCAAAAATCGGGAATACCCTTTATCTCATACTCCTCTCTCGATACATAATCTAATTTTTGAAAAAAAAAACTAACCAAATTTTGCATATCGAATTCAAAGTGCCATGCTATTTTTACTATTTTTACTTAACACTACTCATAATATATCTTGATATTTCTTGTGGTGAAGGCATAGTCTTTTTTTCTCAAATAAAAAACTCATTGGCGCCAAAGCCAAGCGTGAGGGAATGCAAAACGTTTGGTAATTTCTCCTCCGACCAGGATAAAAGATCCCATTGAAGCGGCTACTCCCATGCATATTGTATATACATCTGGTAGCACAAGTTGCATAGCATCAAAAATAGCTATTCCGGGTAATACCCATCCGCCAGGACAATTTATAAACAAATACAAATCCTGGGTCTGATCCTCTATACTGAGATATATGATAAGACCAACAAGATAATTCGAGGTCTCGGTCGTAATCTCTTGGGTTAAAAAAAGTAATCTTGCTCGATAAAGTCGGTTGATTAGGGTAAAATTGTATCCCTTAGGAACCGTACATGCACCTTTTGATGCATACGGTTCAAAAAAAATGTGAAAAAGAAAAAAATCAATGTGTAGATTACTGCCCTCTTTTTTTTATACCAGTTCTTTCTAACTTCTAATGAGGGGGGTTGTCTTCTATTTTTCAATAAATATGAGTTTTTCCTCGTTTCCTTATTTCTACTAGAAATAAAAAAGAAATATATAAAAATAGATAACTAGAAATTAGAAAAAAATAGAAATTCTATTTTATATAGAATAAAGTATATAATAAAGAAAGAAAAAAAGATAATGATAATTAAGATTAATATAGTAAATCACAGTAAAAAGATAATATAGAAGACTCCATATCGAGATACAAAATAGAACAAGGGAATCATACACAGAATATAAAATTACATATCATATAAAGTAAAATTTAATATATAACAATATGCAAATTTCAAAAAAAATCATAAAAAAAGGATAGTATGTATAAAGAAATAGTATTTGTATAGGTATAATTTTTGGAACTAACTGTTCGTTGATTTATTGTTTCATCGAGATCGGATGCAAACCGCGATGTAATTTTCTTGTTCTTGAAGGGGCCTCTTTAATTCTTTTAGGTTTATGCTCTACTCCGGGTAAAAATCTGCTCGATTTATTTTGCACATATAGGTCAAATGCGTCTAATACCGCTTATTTTTGTTTTTCTAAGATTTCGTTTTTTTTTCATTTAGTTCATGCCTTTGCCAAAAAAAATAGGATATTCGACATATTGAATTCATCTAGTCTATTCGAGTGATTAAGGTTCAGATGAGTCCTATATCTATTCCATTTAGAATTTTTAAAAATAGGAAAAATTTTTCATACAAGCAATAATTATCGATATATTACCAATTGGGATTTGTTTAAACGGAGCCTGGATACTTCATGTCATTTTATTGGTTCAACCAAGCCAACCATAAATTATTCTAATTGATACTATTAGTCTGAATCCCCCTACAAATGGATCTAGTTGGACTTCGCGCTCCAAATTTTTGACGATTCAACCAATCTTTCTTGGGCGAAGGGAAGGATATCTCGATCGGGGAAGAGAACGGGGAAATCCCACATGACCCAATATATCTGACAAGTCGCACTATATGTCAACCCAAGTTGCATCTTCATCTCCCGGAATTCGAAAGGGTACTTTTGGAACACCAATAGGCATTAACTGAAAGAAAAAAGAATTAAATACTATATTTCACTTTGATATGGAAACGTAATAATGGGGCTATTCTCTTCATAATATCAACAATAAGGGTTGATATTCTTTATCATATATTCTGTCTAGAATACATTAGAAAAGGTCATAAAAGCCGATAGAATGACTCAAGGAAAATTCTTACGACTAGAGCCTTCCAATGATGAACAAATATGGCGGCATTTGCTCATAGAAAAAGGTATCAACCCCCATTGCATATTGGTACTTATCGGGTATAAAATAGATCTGTTTCTCTTTGTTCCTACAAACATAATTGTTCCATTATTACCAATAGAATAGAACAAATATTAACCCTTGCTCCGAGATAATCCACTGAACAGAACAGGGGTCCATTGATAGTCATAGTCTTTTCCAATGCAATAAAGTTACATAGTGTCTATTTTGATTTGAGAAAGGGGTATTTCCATGGGTTTGCCTTGGTATCGTGTTCATACCGTTGTATTGAATGATCCTGGTCGGTTGATTTCTGTCCATATAATGCATACGGCCCTGGTTGCTGGTTGGGCCGGTTCGATGGCTCTATATGAATTAGCAGTTTTTGATCCCTCTGATCCCGTTCTTGATCCAATGTGGAGACAGGGTATGTTCGTTATACCCTTTATGACTCGTTTAGGAATAACCAATTCTTGGGGCGGTTGGAGTATTACAGGGGGGGCGGTAACGGATCCCGGTATTTGGAGTTATGAAGGTGTGGCCGGGGCACATATTGGGTTTTCTGGCTTGTGCTTTTTGGCAGCTATTTGGCATTGGGTATATTGGGATCTAGAAATTTTTTCTGATGAACGTACCGGAAAACCTTCATTAGATTTGCCTAAGATTTTTGGAATTCATTTATTTCTTTCCGGGGTGGCTTGTTTTGGTTTTGGCGCATTTCATGTAACAGGCTTGTATGGTCCTGGAATATGGGTGTCTGATCCTTATGGACTAACTGGAAAAGTCCAGTCAGTAAATCCCGCATGGGGCGTAGAAGGTTTTGATCCTTTTGTTCCAGGGGGGATAGCCTCTCATCATATTGCAGCAGGGACATTGGGCATATTAGCGGGATTATTCCATCTTAGTGTCCGCCCGCCCCAACGTCTATACAAAGGATTACGTATGGGTAATATTGAAACCGTACTTTCCAGCAGTATCGCTGCTGTCTTTTTTGCAGCTTTTGTAGTTGCCGGAACTATGTGGTATGGTTCAGCAACTACTCCGATCGAATTATTCGGTCCCACTCGTTATCAATGGGATCAGGGATACTTTCAGCAAGAAATATATCGAAGAATTAGCGCTGGGCTGGCCGAAAATCAAAGTTTATCAGAAGCTTGGTCGAAAATTCCTGAGAAATTAGCCTTTTATGATTACATTGGAAATAATCCGGCAAAGGGAGGATTATTCAGGGCAGGTTCAATGGACAATGGGGATGGAATAGCTGTTGGATGGTTAGGCCACCCAATATTTAGAGATAAAGAAGGACGTGAGCTATTTGTACGTCGTATGCCTACTTTTTTTGAAACATTTCCAGTCGTTTTGATAGACGGAGATGGAATTGTTAGAGCCGATGTTCCTTTTAGAAGAGCAGAATCGAAATATAGCGTCGAACAAGTAGGTGTAACTGTTGAGTTCTATGGTGGCGAACTCAATGGAGTCAGTTATAGTGATCCTGCTACTGTGAAAAAATATGCTAGACGTGCTCAATTGGGTGAAATTTTTGAATTAGATCGTGCTACTTTGAAATCGGATGGTGTTTTTCGTAGTAGTCCAAGGGGTTGGTTTACTTTTGGACATGCTTCCTTTGCGCTGCTCTTCTTCTTCGGACATATTTGGCATGGGGCTAGAACCTTGTTCAGAGATGTTTTTGCTGGTATTGATCCAGATTTAGATTCTCAAGTAGAATTTGGAGCATTCCAAAAACTAGGAGATCCAACTACAAGAAGACAAGCAGTCTGATACATTAAATCAAGATTTCTCTGATCCCTAATGTCAAATCAAATCACAAAAAGAGAGACGAAAAATATGAAAGCAATAATCATTTGACTCTTTCTTTATCAGGGAAATAATCCCCAATAAACAGGTATGGAAGCTATAATTGTAAACCACAATCGAATCTATGGAAGCATTGGTTTATACATTTCTATTAGTCTCGACTCTAGGGATAATTTTTTTCGCTATATTTTTTCGAGAACCGCCTAAAGTTCCAACTAAGAAATGATTTTTCATTATCTCCGTTGAAGTAATGAGCCTCCCAATATGCATTCAATATTGGGAGGCTCATTACTTCAACTAGTCCCCGTGTTCCTCGAACGGATCTCTTAGTTGTTGAGAGGGTTGCCCAAAAGCGGTATATAGGGCATACCCGGTAAAACTTACAAGTAAACCAGATAGAAAGATGGCGACTAGGGTTGCTGTTTCCATTCTTAGATGAATTCAAGACCGCAATGGATCTCTGATAAGATCCTTTATTTACAGGGGAATGGTATACAAAGTCAACAGATCTCAATAAATACAATCGGATTTATGGCTACACAAACCGTTGATAGTAGTTCTAGATCTCGTCCAAGACAAACTACGGTAGGGGCTTTATTGAAACCGTTGAATTCGGAATATGGTAAAGTAGCTCCTGGGTGGGGAACTACTCCTTTGATGGGTATCGCAATGGCTTTATTTGCAGTATTCTTATCTATTATTTTAGAGATTTATAATTCTTCCGTTTTACTGGATGGAATTTTAATGAATTAAATCCACAAGAACTAGTAAGTTCGAGTTTTTCAATACAAAGTTAAATTTCAAGTTTCTGATTTATAACACCCTTGGTAGTTCGATCGCGGAATTTCTTTCTGTATTTCCGGAATATGAGTGTGTGACTTGTTATAATTGATCCTATTGATAATACAGAGAATGGTTCTGTCATCTTATCTTTATCAAGGCGGTTCTACCTCGTCGGATACTCATCCTAGTATCTGGAGCACGGAATATTATGAAATAGATACAGAATTGAACTATGATTCATACTGAATATTCAGACCTTGTGACCGGATTCTAACTACAAAATTTTCAACGAATTAGATTATAAATTGAAAGATTTTTCTTTCTGTTTATACTTAGTTTGACTAATAAGGTAAATTCTTTCGTATTTTGAGTCATTATACCTAATTGATTGAATAAGTGATGATCCGATAGTTCTTACTCAGGGAATCTTTGGGCTTGGGGTTTTTATTGAATCATCGTGGTTCTAGTATGAATCTGGGGTTTCAATTAATTTATAGGGTCTTAACAAGAGAAATTCCTATCAATGAGAAAAAACAATAGTCAAAGCCGGATTACACACAACTAACAAATCAAAGAACAAATAGGGAAAGAGAAGATTCAAGAGGCCTGTAGTAATAATAAAGAAAAAAAGGAAGAGCCGACTTGATATTTTGGCATTATCACCACAAAGAAGAACTTTCGTTTTTTTAATGCTTCGTATCTGAACTTCCGAGAAGATTAGATGAAATCGGAAGATCTATTCCATATGCGCTGGGAGCAGTATTTGTGTGTTTCTGCTTGAGCTGTACGAGATCAAATTCTCATATACGGTTCTCAGAGGGGGAGTCCCCCCGGTTTACCTATCTCAATAAAGTCTACGATTGGTTCGAAGAACGTCTCGAGATTCAGGCGATTGCAGATGATATAACTAGTAAATATGTTCCTCCTCATGTCAACATATTTTATTGTCTAGGCGGAATTACCCTTACTTGTTTTTTAGTACAAGTAGCTACGGGGTTTGCTATGACTTTTTATTATCGTCCAACTGTTACTGACGCGTTTGCTTCTGTTCAATACATAATGACTGAAGCAAATTTTGGTTGGTTAATCCGATCAGTTCATCGGTGGTCGGCAAGCATGATGGTTCTAATGATGATACTGCATGTATTTCGTGTGTATCTCACCGGTGGATTTAAAAAACCTCGAGAATTGACTTGGGTTACAGGTGTAGTTCTGGCTGTATTGACCGCGTCTTTTGGTGTGACCGGTTATTCCTTACCTTGGGATCAAATTGGTTATTGGGCGGTCAAAATTGTAACAGGGGTTCCTGAAGCTATTCCTATAGTAGGATCGCCTTTGGTAGAGTTATTACGCGGAAGTACTAGTGTGGGACAATCCACTTTGACTCGTTTTTATAGTTTACACACTTTTGTATTGCCTCTCCTTACTGCTGTATTTATGTTAATGCACTTCTTAATGATACGTAAACAGGGTATTTCGGGTCCCTTATAGAGAAGATAGATCATAGATCTTTGTAATCAACCATTTACACTTGGGGAAGGAACAATAGTATTTCATTGCTACAAATGTGTCTTATTAATATGAATAAGACATGTTTTTGGACATTCTCTTTCCTTCAACCCCACAATATTGTAATATTGTATTCTGTTATTTAACAGAACACGACGAGTTGAAGGGAATTCTTCGAAAGGAAAATGGATTATGGGAGTGTGTGACTTGAACTATTGATTAGGCCGTGCAGATATATGCCCCTTTCTGCCACATTGAAATTCACAAACCAATGTGTCTTTGTTCTAACCACCGTATAAGCTATATACAGACGATAGGCTGGTTCGCTTGAATAGAATTCTTTCTATGATCAGCCCCGAATCATGTCATGCATGAACAGGCTCCGTAAGATCCAGTCGAATCAATGATTTGGCAGAATCCAGATTGCATTTTATTTATTTCGTAATTAAATTAATGTTTTGTTTTAATAGTATGGAAATGCATTCATTTCCTCTGCATCGACGCGACCTATAAGACTATCGGAGTGAAACAAGGCATCTAAAGAAGACTAGAGGCTATATGTTAGTTAGTAACAAGTAAACCCTTTGCTTTGTATGTAAAAAGTTTCACAGTTTTTTGAGAGAAACATCAATCGCAAAGTCGAAGACGACCCAGAAAGCATTTGAGCATGATCAACTTTGTAAGCCTACTTGGGGATTGAGCATTTATCTGTAAGAACGGAATTCCTTCAGAGAACCATTCATATATCTATTAATATCGACA